AGAGAGAAAAAGAATATCAATGATATAGAAATCCAATATGTAAGGTCTATGAGTCATCTCATAAAAGACAGTGTAATAAAGCATCAATACTAATCGATTCATCTATAATGAAATATTAAATGTTCTTATAGAAGAAAAAAATGAAGAAAAAAAATCAAGAGCTTCGAGCCAATAAAGACTAAGAAGGTTGACTCAAGAATAAATTGGATTATGAGCTCCGTTGTAGAATTCTGACCTAACCATTAAATACGAAGCGGTGGGAACGATGGAACCTGTGACTGCAAAAGATTTTATTGAACAAATGAATCTTACTGATTCACTAGTCGGGATGGCGAAATGAACCGGAAATCAATTCATCTATTCTGAGAAGTCACGAACAAGCGCTACGACTGAAATAGAGATTGCAAGAGTAAATATTCGCCCGCGAAAACTTTCTTTTTTTTTGAATTTGAATTGGTAAACTTGGATAAAGGACAAAAGAAAATAAAGATTTATTAGAACATTAGAAAAAAAACTATTATTTATAAAATTTTTTATAAAAATGTTCTAATATCTATTCAAATTAATTGAAATTCCATTTTGAATCCTTTTATTCGCGAGGAGCTGGATGAGAAGAAACTCTCACGTCCAGTTCTGTAGTAGAGATGGAATTCCGAAACAACCATCAACTATAACCCCAAAAGAACTACATTTCGTAAACAACATAGAGGAAGAATGAAGGGAAGATCTTATCGAGGTAATCATATTTGTTTCGGTAAATACGCTCTTCAGGCACTTGAACCTGCTTGGATCACATCTAGACAAATCGAAGCAGGTCGACGAGCAATGACACGAAATGCACGCCGTGGTGGAAAAATATGGGTACGTATATTTCCAGACAAACCAGTTACAGTAAGATCTGCTGAAACACGTATGGGTTCGGGGAAAGGATCCCCTGAATATTGGGTAGCTGTTGTTAAACCGGGGAGAATACTATATGAAATGGGTGGAGTAGCCGAAAATCGAGCCAGAAGAGCTATTTTACTAGCAGCATCCAAAATGCCTATACGAACTCAATTAATTATTTCGGGATAAAAATGTAGAACCGACAGAAATGAGTCTCGGGGATGAAACCGCAGGTTTCTTTTTTTGGACAAACAATATTTCTTTTATTTTCTTTATCCTTTGCATTGGAAGAATAGACTAAAAAATTGATATGATTCAACATCAGACCCATTTAAATGTAGCGGATAACAGCGGGGCTCGAGAATTGATGTGTATTCGAATCATAGGAGCTAGTAATCGTCGCTATGCTTATATTGGTGACGTTATTGTTGCTGTGATCAAAGAAGCAGTCCCAAAAATGCGCCTAGAAAAATCAGAAGTAGTCAGAGCTGTAATTGTCCGTACCTGTAAAGAACTTAAACGTGACAGCGGTATGATAATACGATATGATGACAATGCTGCAGTTGTGATTGATCAAAAAGGAAATCCAAAAGGAAGTCGAATTATTGGTGCAATCCCCGAGGAATTGAAAGAATTCAATTTTACTAAAATAGTTTCATTAGCTCCCGAGGTATTATAAAATAAAATAAAATGAGATCGTGATTGGGGTATTTGAAAGAAATAGATTAAGAACTAGATTAATTCGTAGATTGTGTCTCAGGCATATACCTTGAAAATATTCATAAACCAATAAAAAAAAAAAAGAAAAACATGTTAATTATATCCAATTTTCAGACACCAATAATTTTAGTTCATGATGGGTACAGACACTATTGCTGAGATAATAAACTCGATACGAAATGCTGATATGGCTAGAAAAAGGGTTGTTCGCATAGCATCTACTAATATTACCGAAAATATTGTTAAAATACTTTTCCGAGAAGGTTTTATCGAAAACGTCAGAAAACATCGAGAAAAAAACAAATATTTTTTGGTTGTAACCCTGCGACATAGAAGGAATAGGAAAAGCCCTTATAGAAAATTTTTCAATTTAAAACGGGTCAGTCGGCCCAGTCTACGAATCTATTCTTACTCTCAAGAAATTCCTAGAATTTTAGGTGGGACAGGGATTGTAATTCTTTCTACTTCTCGAGGTATAATGACAGACCGGGAGGCTCGACTAGAAGGAATTGGCGGAGAAATTTTGTGTTATATATGGTAATCATTTTAATATCCAAATGGGATCCTCTTCCTATTTATAAAAAAAAAAAGAAAGAGGGTGAGTTGTTTAATATCGTTTCTCCTCCATTAGTTGATACTTCAAGGGGGCTTTACCTGCAATGACAGAACAAAAATGGATTCACGAAGGTTTAATTACTGAATCGCTTCCCAATGGCATGTTCCGGGTTCGGTTAGATAATGAAGATCTGGTTCTAGGTTATGTTTCAGGAAAGATCCGGCGTAGTTTTATCAAGATACTGCGTGGAGACAAAGTCAAAATTGAAATAAGTCGTTATGATTCAACCAGAGGACGTATAATTTCTCGACTCGACAACGACAACGAAAACAAGGATTCAAAAGATTAGCTGGTTTTTATTCAATACGATTCGAGATGCAAAATTTCAAGAAACTTATTTTCTACCAAGAAGTAGATTCAGAATTAAGATAAGGAATGACAAATATGAAAATAAGAGTTTCTGTTCGTAAAAGATGTCAAAAATGTCGACTAATCCGTAGGCGGGGGCGCCTTAGAATAATTTGTTCCAACCCGAGACATAAACAAAGACAAGTATAATCAGACACGCTAAAAGGCTCAATGTACAAATCAAATAAGGAATCTGTTTTGACATGAAATGGATATATCCATATATTTCTGACTCATATTTATGAGATGATACAATATGCCAAAAGCTATACCGAGAACTGGTTCACGTAGGAATGTACGTATTGGTTCACGCAGGAATGTACGTATTAGTTTACGTAAGATTGTAGGTATTGGTTCACGCAGGAATGTACGTATTAGTTTACGTAAAATTGTAGGTAGAATACCAAAGGGAGTTATTCATGTTCAAGCGAGTTTCCATAATATCATTGTCACGGTTACAGATCTACGGGGTCGGGTGGTTTCCTGGTCCTCGGCCGGTACTTGTGGATTCAAGGGTACGAGAAAAGGGACACCCTTTGCCGCTCGAACTGCAACAGAAGATGCTATTGGTCCAGTAATAGATCAAGGTATGCAACGAGCAGGAGTCATGATAAAAGGTCCCGGTCTCGGAAGAGACGCAGCATTACGAGCTATTCGTCAAAGTGGTATACGATTCACTTTTTTACGGGATGTAACCCCTATGCCACATAATGGCTGTAGGCCCCCGAAAAAAAAACGTAGATAAAGTATATTATTATTATTATTGAATACTTAACTTATTTTCTTCGATATTTCTTACTTTTCCAGATCAAAGTCTTTCCATTTTTTCTCAAAATCTAAACTTTCAAAGTTTCTATGGCTCACGATGAATTTTTTCTACCAGACGGAGACATACGGTGGAAGTGTCTTGAATTAAGAGAAGACAGTGCACGTCTTCATTATGGGCGCTTTTTGCTGGCTCCACTTTTAGAAGGCCAAGCTGACCTAATAGGCATTGCAACGCGAAAAACTTTGCTTCAAGAACTAGAAGGAACGTGTATCACGTGTGCAAAATTTCTGGACGTACCCCATCAATATCTTACTATAGATGGGGTCGAAGAATCGGTCTATGATATTGTAATGAATTTGAAAAAAGTTGTATTCAGAAGTAACCAACTGTCTGGTAATGTACCTAGATTTTTGACAGGGTACTTTCGTGCCAGGGGTCCTGGACCTGCAACTGCTCGTAGTATTGTCGTAAATCCTGCTCATGTAGAAGTCATTAACAAGAACGAACATATAGCTACATTGAAACAACCAATGCAGCTATTTATTGAACTAGAAATCGAGAGAAATCGCGCATATGGTAGAAAAATAACATATACCTTTCGAGAAGGATGTTATCCTATAGATGCTAGCTTCTCGCCTGTTCTAAATGTGAATCATAGTATTCATACCTATTATTCTCCTATGAATGAAAGAAAAGAGGTGCTCTTTCTCGAAATATGGACAAATGGGAGTTTCACTCCGGTAGAAGCACTTGGTATAGCCTCCCAGAAGTTGGTTAAATTATTTGGGTTTCCTTTGCGTATCGACGAAGACAAAGAAAAAGAAAAAGAGTCAGGGCATACGGTTACTATAAAAGATTTGACTTTGGAAGATCGATGGGAAACACTAAGAAGACGACAAAAGAAAACAAAATTAGCAGTGGAATCGATTTATATTGATCAATTACAACTTTCTTCCAAGGTCTATGATTGCCTCAAAAAGGCCGAGATATATAAATTATCTCAGCTGTTGAATAAGGGTTACAAAGATCTTATGAATATGAAAATGGAATATTTTGGCATAGAAGATGCAAAAGAGATAATCTTGGCTGTAGAAAAATATTTCAAAATATTCGACTCAGATTTTTTTTAATATAGATGTATTTTAATATAGATGTATCTAGGGATAATTCGCTTTGAAGCGGCTATTCCCTAGATACACACGTCGTGTTATTATTGAATAGATGTATCTAGGGATAATTCGCTTTGAAGCGGCTATTCCCTAGATACACACGTCGTGTTATTTCACAATTGAATCAATTTAAAAAAGACCTAAAGTTAGGGATTTATCAATAGGCAATGTTGCACCAATACCCAACCAAAGAGCGACTGTGGTACCAATCAAAAAGACGGTTGTCGCTACTGGACGGCGAAATGGATTTTGGAATTTATTAACATTCTCTAAAAAGGGTACTGTTAATAATCCCGCAGGTACTGAAACCATTAAAAGAACACCCAATAATTTATTGGGCACTGTACGAAGTATTTGAAATACGGGAAAGAAATACCATTCGGGTAATATTTCCAAAGGGGTTGCAAATGGATCTGCCGGTTCACCAATCATTGATGGTTCTAGAACCGCTAAGCCTACGTTACATGCAATAGTGCCTAGAATTACTACTGGA